TGTTGAGACCCTATAAATTGGTTGAAACCTCAGATTCATACTAGAACCACGATGATTCAACAAAGCCCCAAGCAAAGCCAAAGGTTCTCTGAGTAAAAACCGTTTGATCATCACTTATTTAATGAAAAGGTGTAATGACTAAAAATCCAGAGAAAGATTTGTTCTTCGGTCAAAATAAGCATGATTCTGAAGGAAGAAAAATTGTTCGATTTATGAAATACCTCTTTGAAAATTTTTTGGAGTCCGGTCGCGAGGTCTGAATAGTAGGTATGAATCATAGTTCAAATATTTCTTAATCTATTCTATTCCATAGAGTCCGTGCTCCAGATACTCGAATGAATATCCGACGAGGTAGAACCATCTCTATCGAGATGACAGGCCCGCTCTCTGTACTATCAATAGGATCGCTTATCACAAGTCACACACTCATATTCCGGAAATACCGAAACAAAATAATTCCACGGTCGAACTACCAGAAAAACCTAGAAAGGCGAATCCTAAGTGATTCTTTTTTTATTGAAAAGCTAGGACTTCCTGGTTCTTCTGGACCTAACTCACTGAAATTCCATCCAGTAAAACGGAAGAATTATAAATCTCCAAAATAATAGATAGGAATATCGCAAATAGAGCCATTGCAACACCCATAAAGGGGGTAGTTCCCCATCCAGGAGCTACTTTACCATATTCTGAATTCAATGGTTTTAATAAATCCCCTATAATCGTTCGTCTTGGCCCAGATCCGCTGGAACTCCCCTCAATGGTTTGTGTAGCCATAAATCCTATTGCATTGGTTGTGAGATCTGTTGACTTTGTATACCATTCCATTGTAAATAAACGATCTTATCGTAGATCCATCGTGGTCTTGAAATTACCTAATAATGGAAACAGCAACTCTAGTCGCCATCTCCATATCTGGTTCACTTGTAAGCTTTACTGGGTACGCCTTATATACTGCTTTTGGGCAACCCTCTCAACAACTAAGAGATCCATTCGAGGAACACGGGGACTAGTTGAAATAATGAACCTCCCGATGCGGGAGGTTCATTATCTCAATTGAAATAATGAAAAATCATTTCATCTTTTTATTCGGAACCTTAGGCGGTTCGCGAAAAAAGATGGCGAAAAAAATTATCCCTAGAGTCGAGACTAAGAGGAATGTATAAACCAATGCTTCCATAGATTCGATCGTGGTTTAGTTTACAATTATAGCTTCCACACCTGTTCATTTGGGATCATTTCCCAGAAAAAAAAAGGGGGGCAAGAGTCAAAGAAAAGGCGTTGATTCAAATCAATATTTTTCCGGTACCCTAACCCTATACCAATACCAATCAAAAAGAAAATAAAATAGAGGCGAAACATACCAGAGCAATGTTGTATCAGACTACTTGTCTCCTTGTAGTTGGATCTCCAATTTTTTGGAATGCTCCAAATTCCACTTGAGCATCCAAATCTGGGTCAATACCGGCAAAAACATCTCTGAACAAGGTTCTAGCGCCGTGCCAAATGTGTCCGAAAAAGAAGAGCAAAGCAAACGAGGCATGTCCAAAAGTGAACCAACCCCTCGGACTGCTACGAAAAACACCATCGGATTTCAAAGTAGCACGATCTAATTCAAAAATTTCACCCAATTGGGCACGTCTAGCATATTTTTTCACAGTAGCCGGATCGCCATAACTGACTCCATTGAGTTCGCCACCATAGAACTCAACAGTTACACCTACTTGTTCGACACTATACTTTGATTCCGCCCTTCTAAAAGGAACATCGGCTCTCACAATTCCGTCTCCATCTACCAAAACCACTGGAAATGTTTCAAAAAAAGTGGGCATACGGCGTACAAAAAGCTCATGCCCATCTTTATCTCGAAAGATGGGGTGTCCTAACCACCCAACAGCTATTCCATCTCCGTTGTCCATTGAGCCCGCTCTGAATAATCCTCCCTTCGCCGGATTATTACCGATGTAATCATAAAAAGCGAGTTTATCGGGAATTTTAGACCAAGCTTCTGATAAGCTCAGATTTTCGACTAGCCCGGTACCAACTCTTCGATATATTTCTTGCTGGAAGTATCCCTGATCCCACTGATAACGAGTGGGACCAAATAATTCGATCGGAGTCGTTGCTGAACCGTACCACATAGTTCCAGCAACAACGAAAGCTGCAAAAAACACAGCAGCTATACTACTGGAAAGGACAGTTTCAATATTGCCCATACGTAATCCTTTGTATAGACGTTGGGGTGGGCGGACACTAAGATGGAATAGACCTGCTAATATACCCAAAGTCCCCGCTGCAATATGATGAGAAGCTATTCCTCCCGGAACAAAAGGATCAAAACCCTCCGCGCCCCACGCTGGATTTACAGATTGCACTTTTCCGGTTAGTCCATAAGGATCAGACACCCATATTCCAGGACCATACAAGCCTGTTACATGAAATGCGCCAAACCCAAAGCAAGCCACCCCTGAGAGAAATAAATGAATTCCAAAGATCTTGGGCAAATCCAAAGAGGGTTTTCCCGTACGTTCATCACAGAATATTTCTAGGTCCCAATACACCCAATGCCAGATAGCTGCCAAGAAGCACAGGCCAGAAAACACAATATGTGCCCCGGCCACACCCTCGTAACTCCAAATACCCGGATTCGTTATAGTTCCTCCTGTGATACTCCATCCGCCCCATGAATTGGTTATTCCTAAACGAGTCATGAAGGGTATAACGAACATACCTTGTCTCCACATTGGATCAAGAACGGGATCAGAGGGATCAAAAACTGCTAATTCGTATAGAGCCATCGAACCGGCCCAACCAGAAACTAGAGCTGTATGCATTATATGGACAGAAAGCAACCGACCAGGATCATTCAATACGACGGTATGAACACGATACCAAGGCAAACCCATGGAACTACCCCTTCATCAAAGAAAATTAGACACTATGTAACTTTATCGCATTGGAAAAGACTATGCTATGGCCCTCACCTTTTCAGTGGATTATCTCGGAGCAAGGGTTAATATTTATTCCCTTCCGTTGGTAATAGTAATAGTAATAATGGAACGATTCCGTTCGTAGGAACAAAACAAAGAGAAGCAGATCTATTCTATACCCGATAAGTACCAATACGCAATGGGGGAATTGGCCCATTTTTTGTGAGCGAATGCTTCGTCATAATTTTCATTTATTCATTGCGCCTTCCTCCATGAATCTTCCAATCTATGGATCAAATCCAATAAACGGCAATATCATCAAGACAATAAAACCATTGTTACGTCTCCGCATCAAAGTGAAGTATAGTACTTCTTTTTCTTGAATTTAATGCCCATTGGTGTTCCAAAAGTACCTTTTCGGAGTCCTGGAGAGGCAGATGCAGTTTGGATTGACGTATAGTGCGACTTGTCAGACATATTGGGTCATATGGAATTTCCCCGTTCTCTCCCCCCATCGAGATATCCTCTCTTTCGTCCAAGAAAGATTGATTGAACTATCAATAATTCGGAGCGCGAAGTGCAATTAGATCAATAAATTCCATTTTGGGGATAAATATAAATATTATCAATTAGAATAATCTATGGTTGGCTTGGACCACGAAACTGAAGTACCCAGGCTCCGTTCAGAAAATACCAAATTGGTAATATATGTATGATTACCACTTGTATCATAAATGATTCCTATTTATACCATATGAGTGATCTCAAACTGCCAATCAATGAAGTAATACGATAAATACATCAAAGATTGGGCGGAAGGCGTGAAAGGGATTGCAAAAAAAAAGTCGTAAAGAAGCGGTACTGGGATCATTTGTCCTATATGTGCAAATAGAATTCGGGCGGATCTTTATCCGGAGTAGAGCATAAACCTAAAAGAATTGAAGAGGCCCATTCAGGAACAAGAAAATTACATCGTGGTTTGGATCTCGATGAAACAATACATCAATGAGAGGGTAGTTCAATAAGTTCAGTGAATTCTTTTTTTTATAGGGGGGCGAACAAAAACTCATGTTTCTTGGAAAATGGAAGAAAAAACAAAACCCTTCCTCAGGAAAAAGCCTGCTACGAAAAAAGAAAAGAAATAGGGCTGGAAGGGCTGGAATCAACACATTGATTCTTTTGTTTTTCGCAATTTATTGAACCGTATGCATCGAAAGGTGCGTATACGGTTCCTAAGGAATACAATTTTGTCCTAATCAACCGACTTCATCGAGAAAGATTACTTTTTTTAGGCCAAGAGCTTGATAGCGAGATCTCGAATCAGATTGTTAGTCTCATGGTATATCTCAGTATAGAAGATGCTACCAAGGATCTCTATCTGTTTATAAACTCCCCCGGCGGATGGGTAATATCAGGACTAGCTGTTTATGATACTATGCAATTTGTGCCACCAGACATACATACAATATGCATGGGATTAGCCGCCTCAATGGGATCTCTCATCCTGGTTGGAGGAGAATTTACCAAACGTCTAGCATTCCCTCACGCTTGGCGCCAATGATTTTTGATTTGAGAGAAAAAAGAAGACTATGCCTTCGCCATATGGAATATTAAGTAATAATAGCATGGCACTTCTAGTTCGATATAAGCAAACCCTTCTTGCTTTTTCATAAATGAAATTATGTATCGAGATAGTAGTATGAAACAAAGGTTATTTCCGGTTTGCTCTTATGTATCGGGGGTCCATTTAAGCGTCACAAACCCTTTTTTTTGCTTATTTGATCGGATCAGAAAGAAACTTTGGGATTGCTGAATTACAGAAGAGATAAATATAGAAAGCAACGGAACCATCATAGTATTTTTGACTCCTCCGAGGGGAAGGGTGGTAAATGGATCATCCAACGCTCCGGGTCTGATAGATTCTAGCTGTCTCTTTCTTCGATGGAAGGGGAAGGGTAAATTCCATTGCAGAGCCGTATGCAATGCACAAAAGATGCCTGTACGGTTGTTCAATTCTATCTTTTTTTCTTCTCTCTTTTTTTTCTTTATCCCTTCCCTTTCGCCCGATCATACGAGATAGAGGAACCGTTCATTATGTTATATCATCAGGGTTATGATCCACCAACCTGCTACTTCTTTTTATCAGGCGCAAACTGGAGACGTTCTCTTGGAAGCGGAGGAGCTACTGAAACTCCGCGAAACCCTCGCAAGGGTTTATGCACAAAGAACCGGCAACCCTTTATGGGTTGTATCCGAAGACATGGAAAGGGATGTTTTTATGTCAGCAACAGAAGCCCAAGCTCATGGCGTTGTGGATCTTGTAGCGATCAAAAATACCACCGGAGATTTCGCGTAAATCAGTGATTCCATTTCGAACCATAATTCGAATCAACCGTGATTCGAGATTTTATCTTCTTCTGCGGGGCAAAGTCAAATATTAAACGGAAGTCATTTATAATCATCCGGTTAAGATCGATCTAAACCAGACGATTCTGTATACGATTCAGAATGCCAACTATTAAACAACTTATTAGAAACACAAGACAGCCAATCAGAAATGTCACGAAATCCCCCGCTCTTCGAGGATGTCCTCAGCGTAGAGGAACATGTACTAGGGTGTATGTGCGACTCGTTCTGTTCAGATCATGGGCTGGACAAAATACAAAAATTTTCCAGTATCAATGACCAGTACCAAGGAATAGGATAGAATGGAAGAACTCCATTCACTATCTAACAAAAAAAGATCTATCATATACCTCTATTGTGTATGGAATTTATGGTTTCCATTGGTGCAAATCCAATCGCCTCGATTTGAGATGAGAAGCAATTCCTCATTGGTAGCAATGGTTATCCATTAAGCGGGGGGAAATAGTATTCAAAAAGCAGAAATATTATGCTCCTACTCTTGCAAGAACGGACTAACAAGGTCAGCTACCTAGCCAACCTTCCTAATTAAATGCCGTCACTGTATGGATAGATCTCATTGTGAAAAGACCTATTATCTGAATAATTCATGGGTAGAGCAAAACAGTGTGAACTGTACAAGTTCACAATAACATTATTGATTAAATAATAAGGGAAGGGGCTCCGGTGTATAGAAAGGGCCTCACCGTTTAAGAAGTAACCATAGAAACGATGGAACCCACTATTTATTTTATACCTAGTATCTAGTACCGGTACAATTTCTTATTTCGAGATGAAATGCCTGGAAGAAATAGCAAATCGTGGTTGGGAAGGTCATAGTAGCAAAAGCCATTGGAATTTGTATTTTATACATCGGAAGAATCTGTTTTGTTATTAATCGACTAGGAGAGGGGAAAAGAATGACTCAAAGAAAAGAAATCAATTAGTTATTCATCAAAGTGAAATTATATTACATATTTAATGACCAGAGTTAGGCGCGGATATATAGCTCGGAGACGTCGAACAAAAATTTTTTTATTTGCATCAACCTTTCGGGGGGCTCATTCGAGACTTACTCGAACTACTACTCAACAGAAAATGCGAGCTTTGGTTTCCGCTCATCGGGATAGAGGCAGGCAAAAGAGAGATTTTCGTCGTTTGTGGATCACTCGGATAAATGCAGTAACTCGTGAGAATAGGGGATCCTATAGTCGATTAATACATGATCTGTACAAGGGGCAGTTGCTTCTTAATCGTAAAATACCTGCACAACTAGCTATATCAAATAGGAATTGTCTTTACATGATTTCCAATGAGATCAGATCGGCAACTAAGGAGATTGGCAGGAATTCGTCAGAATGATTTAAACGGAGTTCCCCGGAGAATGACCTCCGGGAAGGTAGAGTCGAAATTTATATGATAAGTAGTAGGAATGAACGAACGCGTTTCAATAAAGAAAGATTTCTTCCCCTATTCTTGTTTTTTTTTTTTTTTTTCTTACGACGCGACAATCAAATCTGAATCTCCGGCTTTTTCGAACAGAGCATCAATCTCAGTTCCGATTTTCGTTCTGATTCAATTGAGGAGTAGGCCTATTTTTTTCTGGCTCTAGTACCTGTAGTTCTAGGGGTCGACTCGGTTCTCTCAAACTGTTTCTCATTATTAAGAAAAGGTAACGAAGATAAAATACGAGCTTGTTTTATAGCAATAGTAATCAATCGTTGTTGTTTCAAGGTCAATCTATTGACTCGTCTAGATAATATTTTTCCTTGTTCACTAATAAATCGACTAATTAAACTCATGTTTCTATAATCAATTCGATCCCCCGATCCAATTGGGGGCAAACGCCTACGAAAAGATCGCTTGGATTTATGAAAAGCTCGCTTAGATTTATCCATGGTTTATTCCTTCTCTCTAAAATCCTATTTTATTTCTCCATTCATTCGGATCCGCCAAAAACAAAAATAGGATTTGATTTGTTCATATATATGTAATTCCTTCCCGTTCCTTGGAGTGGTGTCCTATTCAATCTATTTTTTTATCTCCCCATGAATTTTATGCTTGTAACAATAGGGACAGAATTTTCTCAATTCCAATCTGCCGGGCGTATTGTGTCGATTCTTTTCAGTAATATATCTGGAAACGCCCGGTGATTTCTTATTGGCACCATTTTGGGCACAACTGGTACACTCCAAAATAACTCTTACTCTGACATCTTTCCCCGCGGCCATGAACCCCCTTTGGATTTTGAAGTCACTCAACTCTTCTATTTTTGATACGAACCGAAGAAGAAGACGGGAACGAAAAATAACTAGAAGTTGCTAACTGGAAATGAAATTCATGATATGAAAGATTTCGTTGCAATCAATAGAGTAATAAAATAATAAGTAATAAAATGATTTCTAACTATCAATTATTATTCCTAATCCCAGTATTTTATTTAAGTATCTTGTATGATCTCGAATAGCCTGCCCTGGATCCACATTTCTATTTCTATTCTCCCCCTATTCATTCTATCCTGAACCCTAGTTTAGCCGAGGTTGAATCAACTCTTATTCTTTACCTTTTCTTCCTGAACAACGAAAGGGAAGGGGGGAGGAACTAGTCACAGAGAATTTATTCTATCTCTAATCTTCTTTATTTCTTCCCACGTCAATAACTAGAATGAGAAAAAAGGGAATGCCAACGCATCCGGGAATAAACGATTGATCTCTATCAATAGACCTGCTAAAGACCCGAACCATAGAGTAGTTAGCACAGGTGCCACGGAGAGATATGTTTTTATATCTCGCATTGAAAATCCTCCTTAGTTTTTTTTTTTTATTGTAATACGTATATGATCAGATGCATATGTAGTTAAAGATCACTTTGATTTTGATTTGTACGTGGAATCCATAACTAAAATGGATATATACAATGATCCGATAGATGAGATCTTCCTGTCCCTAAAACGGAAAAAGATGTCCCCTTCTTCCCGAACATTACCTATCAATATTTATTCTTTTATATGTTAGATTTCATATGTACATAATTCTTTTATCTTTTCTATTTTATGAGACCAAAAAGAAGAAATTACAAGAGAAATTGGATAAGAAATTGTATATAGATGGAGGAAATAACGATGTGGAAAACAAGACAGGGATTCTCTACAATGACACTGTACAACAATTGAAAGAAAGGGATGTAGCGCAGCTTGGTAGCGCGTTTGTTTTGGGTACAAAATGTCACGGGTTCAAATCCTGTCATCCCTACTTATTACTTCTCCTATGGGTAGTAACGAGGAATCAATTGAGATCGATTCAAATTGAACATAATAGAATCTGTAGTTGTAGGTTAATGATACTATATGGATGCAAGATGTACTGGGGGGTACCAAAAGAATCCTTTATAGCCGTATCTTCTGTCATAAGAAAGCGCTCTTAGTTCAGTTCGGTAGAACGTGGGTCTCCAAAACCCGATGTCGTAGGTTCAAATCCTACAGAGCGTGATTCTGTTCTTCTCGTGATTCTGTTCTTCTTATGTTAAATCACAAAAAAATAACTTATAATTTGAACTGCAACCAAAATTGGACCTCCTGCAGATCAAGGAGGAGGTCAATAAAACAAAAAAGAGATGTTACTCAATCAAAGGTCCAACTGATCACCGCGCCTGTATTGTAAATATGCAGTTACAAATAATCCGGCCAAAGTAATAGGAATTAGACCTAACACGATTCCAAATAGAAAAACTTCAATCATTTCGATTTCTTTGAAAGAGGAGAAAAAGAGAGGTAATATCTATCCCTAAATATTACTCCGAATTACCCATTAATCTCAATGACCAAGAATTGGCAATTGACGCTGGAGGAAACTATAGAATATCTGGAACTTCACACAAATCTTCATTTGAATTTTTATGAATTGTTCATTCAATTCATTTCAAATTCAAATAAGTCGTATCTTGCTCAGACCAATCAATAGAGCTGGGGTTATAGTTGAAGCAGCCAGTAGAAAACCAAAATAACTAGTTATAGTAGGCATGAAGGGGCTAAATAAGATACGTTCTTTTTATACATATGTTTATAAAGCACTTTCCTAAGTTTCCACGAGATACGATGATAAGAAACAACCCCAATTGATTCTGTCAATTGGGGTTGAAAGTTCTTGATTTTTCAGTCATTATAGACGGCACTAACAAAGATAGAGTGAAAGAAGAAAAATAAAATGGATTCATCATCTGTGACATCTACCAATCCCGGGCTTCTGAATCAACAGATTCATTGAACAACTCATGAGTAAAGTAATAGTAATACGAGCTGTGTCATGTGACTTCATTTACAAATGAAATACTCTTTGAGTAACTATGGACTAAAAGAATTGGATTGGAAAATCATTCCAATTGTGATCATTTCTTTTCTTTTTCCATTGGATCCGTTTTGGAATTTGGAACGAACGACCCAATAACACCTTTGACTTGTTTAACTTGAACTCATTGAATTAAATAGTAGAATAGGTTGGTTGATTGCACATAATATAATATCTCGAATGAGAAGAAAAAAGTATTCCACGATCTCTCGAAGAAAGAAAACCTTTATTTCAGGTCCAACTCGATTCTAAAACGAGTAATTCCTATTATCTTTCTAGGTTCCACATTTTTTCTTTCCATATCATGGAGTCCTACCCTTGTAGATA